GTCCTAATTCGCATCTTTGTTGAAAGAAATTTTTTTGTAATTCCTTACATAAGGATTCCGAAAATACTGGGTCCCCACCCACACAAGCAAATTTTTTATAAAACTCCAAAATGGCATTTTCTTTTGACCCAAATTTTTTTTTATCCTTATCATTCAGGAAAGACAAGAAAATTTCCGGGTAACAAACATTATCCAGAATTTCTCTTAGATTCGAACCCATAGCTGATGATAGAACTAGAATAGATATTTTCTGTTTCCTACTCACACGAGCCCATATCCTTGCGTTTCCATCAATCTCTAATTCTGATCTTCCTCCCCAATCTGATATTATTGTGCCGGTATAGACCGAAATTCCGTTATGGTCCAATTCTGACCGGTAATAAATACCGGGGCTTTGCAATAATTGATTGATCACAATTCTGTATATTCCATTTACTAGAAAAGTTCCCAGGGAATTCATTAGAGGAATGTTTCCAATCAAAATTGTTTGTTCTTGCATCTCCCTACTGGTTTTCCAAAATAATCCCGCGGAAACATATAATTCAGAAGAATATGTAAGTGATTCATACACAGCATCCTCTTCCTTTATCAAGGCTTCTGCCAATTTATATGTTTCCACAAATAATTGAAATTCAATTTCTTCATCTGTATCTTCAATTTTTGGAAACTTATCAAGTTCTTCCGTTAAGCTCTGATCAATGAACCTACAAAATCCTTCAAATTGTATCTGATTAAACCCAGGTATTGTAGAAATTCCCTCATTTCCATCTCGTAGCATTTGAACTGAATTCCCCATTTATAGAAAAATCCTATTTTTTGCTCATTCTTCATTGAATCGTATAGATCGATCTAGCTCTGATGGAATTTCTATTCTGTTTACTAAATCACACAAAATTTGACACAAAAAAAACTCCATATATTCATATATGAACAGATATGGAATGTATGAAATCTTTATGAACGGGGGGGAATAAAGAAAATTTTCGACTCAAATTTCAATTTGCAACAGAATAGATACAAAAGGAATTGATAAAATAAAACATTCTTGGAAAAAAAATTCTGGGGCTTAACGCTTAATTCGATTTATTTATAGTTATTGAATTTTGTATAGAATATCCCTTCGTTCTATTTCTACCATTATTATGATATTACATATTCCTATTCGATTGGATACCAAAAAAAAAAGATGCAACATTTGATCCCTTCGCCGAGATAAAGACAGAATAATCAGAAACAATATAGAGTTGATTTTTTTTTACTTAACCTTTTTTGCCCTGTCTATTGTATTGTGAAAAAAAGATTTGCAGAGAAAAAAGATATTTTGACCTATTTAGTACTATTTCATAGAATTCGAAAATACGGGTGTAAAAAGCGTTCTATTTATTAATTTAACTTAAACACAGGCAGATACCTATATATCATATAGAAGATACTCGATTGTCTGTGTAATTTCTGTTCTGGTTTCGGGGTTTACATATACTCATAATTGTTGTTATAATGGAATTTGAGACTCAGAAAAAGAAAAGCGGAGAAATAATCAAGATTCTTTTTTATTGAAAAGACGCAATACTGATTAGTTATCATTTGGATTTTCTTATGTCATTAGGGAACCTTAATTTGAAATCAAAATCTAAGAGTTGTTCATAAATTCGCAGTCAAGTCAATATTTTTGGCGGCATGGCCGAGTGGTAAGGCGGAGGACTGCAAATCCTTTTTCCCCAGTTCAAATCCGGGTGTCGCCTGATTCTAATTAAAAAAAAGACCCGAAATTCCTTATCGACTGATAGAACCTATAACTCACCGAATTATTCCCCAGCCGAAGGAGAGACCTTTGTCTCTTGATACGTACTTACTCGATTCTAAGCATCTGGGGTTCTCAAAAGTTCAAGTTCTGTAAATCCTTGTGTCTAGGATTCAAGGAAAGATTCTAGTAAGTAGTGGTTACTGACTGGGCCTTGAATTCGATTAGAGAGCAGAAGGTTATATCTAACTAGTTCGTAATTAGTAATTGTGAAAAAGCGGAATATATTTTGTATACACACTCAAAGGAGTCTATGAGTATTCAGGTATTCGATTAATATTCGATTGGGTAATTGGCTTTTATAGAAAAAGCTCAAAAAGCACCTCTTTTCCACCGGTCAAGAGTGGAATAGGCTGTTCAAAATCGTATAGGAATTTGTTATATGTATGTGGATTTATTGAATTGCTTCATTAAATTAAATTAATAGTCCGAAATAAGAATCCTTTTTTTTACTCTGTACCATTGATTTCATTATTATTAGTATTAGTGAACAATAATGGAAAAATTCCTTCATATTTATAGAGATAGGGGACATAATTCACATGGATATTGTAAGTCTCGCTTGGGCTGCTTTAATGGTAGTCTTTACATTTTCCCTTTCACTTGTAGTATGGGGAAGAAGTGGACTCTAGAAATACTACTTAACTAATTGAGTTTTGAGTATGAGGAATCAAACTGTATCAATTGTTTTCTAGATCG